TCCGCCCAGACCCGCTTATAACAACGCTGCGCCTCCGGCCAATTATGATCCTCAGCAGCAACAAGGTGCTCCCAAGCGACCCTGGGGACCCAATAGAGCTCACTACCCGCCATTAGCCCTACCCATTCCTACCCTATTCTCCATCCTTCTGACCTGTAAAACCCTTTCTCTGCCCAGAGATCAACCACTCCCCTGGCCTCCTGGTCTCGACTATTCAAAGTTCTGTCCATTTCACCGATACGCAGGCCGTACCATCGAAGAGTGTCATACTTTGCGTGATGTCATCTAGATGAAAATCTTATCAATTGGAACGAAGTTAAGGCATACCTTAAAGCCGCCAATGTCACTGAAGCTACTGGGGATCTAGACTAATCCAATGCCACAACATCAAGGGGGACAAGTCACCACTCAGGGACCTACACCGGTACAAACTAATCCAGGACTTTCTGCCAGCGCTAACACCATCCGAGCTTGCACTGCCGCTCGAAGAGAGATGCCTGTGAGACCCTCTCAAGTTCTTGAATTCGAAGGAGGTTCTGAGAATTCAAAAGTCCGAAGTCACTTTCTTTGTCCCTAGGAATCTAAGTTCCAAAAGCAGACGAAATCGCTATGGAACCGGACCTCCTCGCTGCCGCTTAATTCATTACCAGGAAGAGGGAAATTCGCTTTTTTAGTAAGCCCTATTAGCTAGTAAGGGTGGGTTGAAAAGGTAAAGAAGGAAGAATCCGAACGAATGCATGGGCAGGTGAAATGAGCCCTTTTTTTTTAATACCCTCGTCACCTACTAGTGAGCCGGAAAGCTTAGGGACGCCTCTCGTTCCTCTTCCCCCATTTGACAACCGTATCTCGTTCGGATGATTCTCTGAAACCCCCTTAACTAAGAGAGAGAAAGGCGAAGGGAAGTTCGGAAAAGCCTAGCAGACGGGACTATCAACCCCTTTCTATTAAGACCTCGGCACCATCCTTACCCCCCTACGAAAGATTTAGCCCTATTTATTTATAAGAGGAAAGCTCCCAGGTTCCACATCTTAAAGAAGTGCATGACCAGATTGGAAGCACGGAGGTTCATTCGCAATGGGACAACTCACCCAGCCATGATGCATGACAGAAGAGATCGAGCACAAAATGGAGTTTCCCTCTTGGGCGAGGCTCACGTCCGGAAATAATCTTTTTCAAGACTTTCTCTCCTATGTTGACCTTTCTCTATATTACCTTATTTTTTAATTCACTTGAAAGCCCCTTTTCTGGTAGACCTGGGCATGTTCCATGGCGCGAAGTCTCTTCTCATCTAATAGCTCTCATTTTGGGGATATATAAAAAGCTCTCTATCATCCACATCCAAATCTTTTTCTGGGCCCTGATGTTTCAGGGAATGGCGGAATCCGTCTCTAGCAAGTACGCAACTGGCCTTAAATTGTATCGAGAGGCCCTTCTCATAAGATGTTGTAAGGGCCTTATTCGACGAAGCTTAAAGCAGACATCAAGAGCTAAGAAGGGGGCCAACAAGCCCCTTTGAAGCTAATGCCTTAGAAGCTACAGGACATAGAAGCAGGCCAACAAGTGGATTGAATCTTTTCCAGTCTAGAGACTGGCGGATTACCTTCGAAACAAAGGATTGCAAAATTCCTTCTGCTTTGGACAAGATAAGTGGACAGATGAGTTGAATAATACAGGGACTGATAAGCTAAGCGAGGTTCCCCTTTGAGATCTCCCAACCTAAAGGCTTTATTCAGAGGTGGGTCTTTCAACCGCCTACTCTTTCGATGAAGGGTGCACTACAAGAGAATCGGTACTAAAGATATTAAATGGGGGGATTTCGCCGATATTGAGTCGACTATAAACTATTCATCTTGCTTGGAACCGTCGTTGTGTATGGGAAAGAGGGCTTCTACCTATGCTTGGTTGGGAAAAGGGTGAATGGTCCCAAAAGGGACGGGAAAAAGCCACTAGAAAGAACGGGGGGTCATCCACCAAGTATCAAGCTGGGTAGTCCACTTTATCCGTGACTCTGAGTACAAGATTTCCGGGATCAAGAAACTAGCAAACAAATATGCTCGGCTGGACTCTTTTCTCGTATGCCCGGAAAATTCAATTTCGGTACAACTCCGCTTGCTGCAAAGCCTTTATTTATCGTCCAAACACTCCAGATCTGCACTTCCCTTTACTCCATAGGGCCGAAGCCTTATTAAGTTAAGAATTAAGAAGGGCTTTTTTTTATAGAGAGAGAGTCAGGGGCGATCTATATTGCTTACCACAGCTCTATTCCCGACTTGAAATCCATAACGGACTTTAAGAGAGGATGAACATTCCCGTTCTATAGGTAGCACTGCCCCTATTAGATTAGAGAAGGGTGAGGGCCCACTTCCTTCTGATCTGCTAGCACTGTGAATTACCTTAGACCTACGCAGCAGGAACGAGATGGAGCACCTACTCTACTGGTCGTCTGCTCTCTCGAGGTCGTCCTTATCTAGGTACAAAAAGGACATTACGGGATATCTCCAAAATTCGATGTACTTCGTGCAGGACACATCTCATGTTTGCCGAATCTAAAAACCATCGCCTTTGCATCCAAACACTTCACGGCGGCTATGATCAGATCCCAGTGTTGGTTCACTTTTGACTTTATCCTCCACCAAATCTTCTGATCTCCTGTTCTCAATGATGTTAAGCAGCTCCTGATCGCAGCAATCATGCCTTCGAAGGTACGTTTTTTTCATTCGGGGTCTTACCTTGGGGATAGACGATGGACCCGCCATTCGACATGATGCAGCATTTTGAAAGAAAATTCCATCAGATAAAAGGAGTTTACATTTCTGACATCTCTTGACACCCTTACTTTTAATAGGGGGCCTTGCCTCATGATTTTCTTGGCAAGCATTTGGCTGTTGACGTGTCCTCCGCACCCACTTGAATGAGCTTGTTCAACAATGTGTGCTCCTTATTTCGGAAGGGCGAGTGACCTTTTGTAAAGGACATCTCCCAAGATCACAAATCGTCGGGAAAGTTCCCTCCGGGCTCTCCTCTGACCACGAGTGGCGTACTCCGGTATGAACCCGTCTTGAGGTAATTGTAGAAAGAATAATACCATGGTTCCCATCGTCCTCGTAATCTTCCTCGTCTTGACTGGTGATAGTTCATCATGTTCCAACTCCCGATAGTCTTCATCCAAGAAGAGAAATGAGTCCCGTTCGGCGGAAGGGCTCTCTGTGGCTCGGATGTCGATGACAAGCGACTCTGTGCTTCGGTGTACTAGCATGTGTACTAGAGCGGCTGAGTATGAATTCCATAAGGGCTGGCGAGTCAGCCAAGCGATTTTCTATTCTCGGAACATGGGTGAAGGTGATCTCCCTAAAGCGCTTGATCAGGTCAATGGCAAGTTCTTGGTACGATATGAGTTGGGTCTCTTTGGTCTTCCATTCTCCTATACCTCTCTCTATAAAAAAAGCCTTTCCCCTTTTAAGAATACCCACGGTAAGCATCCTGCTCTCGATCCAGAGCTACTGCTTCAACAATCAACTGAGCTTAGGAAGTCAGGTTAAGACGTCGACTTATAATTGGTCTTGCCCGAGGAGATGAAAAAGAATTAGGGCTTGCTTTCTCAATTCACATCTATGAGCGATGATTCCTCTATCTCTTGCTCGCTTCGATCGGACTCTGGCAGCTTAGGGAAGAATGATGGCTCGCTAACAAGGCCCCTAAATGACCGCTCAGAAGGCCTACCTCTTTTTTTCCCAATCTCTCACTCGCTCGTCCCTCTCTCATGAAAGATTGTCTCTCCTCTCCCGGCGGCTTTTAGTCATGTCTATAGCCAGTTGCTAAGACGATTCCCACTCAAGCATTCTCATTCAACGGTCTATCAATGCTGCCTTATTTAGTTCAAAATTACTTTCTTTCTACTAGTTCTTACATAAGCAATTTGCAGGAAGTAAACGAAGTCTTTCCTTCCGAAATCCACTCCTGAAGTCACGTCTTTCAGTACTGGGACTGAAGTCAAGTACTTTCGAGTTGCTCTTTGCCCAAAGCCCTCTTTCCGACTTAGAAAGACCAACTAACAATAGCTTTAGCATCTCTTGAGTTGGAAAGGTCTTTATAGAGCTAAGGGGAAGGTTTGGAACCCTAGTAGCAGAATGGAATCAGCGGGCTGACTTCCATGCTAACACGAGTAGTTTAACTCAGCATTACCTCGTAAGGTCGTTTTCAATTTTTTTTGCTTTGCGAGAAACTTTTTCAAAAGTCTTCAAATAGCCATTGCATAGTTTACGAATTATGCTTAGTAGGGACCTAAACACAGGAATGGTTCAGAGTCAGACCACGCCTTATGACGAAAGGGGGAGAAAGGACTGTCGATCTGTGATCAAAGAAAACTATACCTGAAGAATGGGATACAGATTGACCGGCACAAAAGCCATCTCTATCAATCTACGCTCATTGATGAGACGGCGACATAGAGAAGTCACCCCCTTCTCACTTAAAAGTAAAGAAGAGATACAAACTTTTGAATCTAAATTTGGTGGGATCGAGGATGGAATCGAATAGCGAATGCACTTGACCGACCCGCCATCTCTTTCCTTCAATAATGCCTTCGCTTCACTTCAAGACGCTATTTGCCAATAAGAAAAAAACTACCTGAATGGAAGAAGCCGAAGGGGTGAACGAGCGCTGCGGTAACGAGCTTTCCTTCTGCCGGCCTTTATAGGAGTAGGGGAGCGTGGTGAGATAGATAGACGTCCAATCCTGCAGCAGCTAGTTGCTCGGCCTTAGTCTTGGGCTGATCTCACACTTCAATCAAGCCCTTCGTACTTCGATCCAATCAATCGATCGATCAAGAGGCTAATCTCTTTTGTTTGGGCCGGTAGCTAAAAGAAAGTCCTCGCTTTCTCTTGAACAAGGGAAGGGCAGCATAGCATTAGCTTCAATTAAACAAGCTCAACCTTGAGAAAGGTGGTAGGCCGAAGAACCGTTGAACGCTTCAACTTGGCCACTGAAGAAGGCGAAGGCTGGGCGAGAGACTAGGCCAACTTACTGCTTACTGCTATGCCATGGTTGAAGCTTTAGGCTCCATAGACGGAACTATGTATTAGGTATTAGGGAGGGGAGGACACCACTCAGCACCCCACGGAGCGGTGGGGTTCAATGCCTAAAAAAAAAAAGAAAGAAAAAAAAAGGGGGGAAAGATGACTCTATGGCTGAGGGGAGGAGAGAAAGAACGCATGCATGGATATTCTGTCTGTCGGAGGTTCGATAATCTATGAAAGGACATCTAAAGCTAAGGTTACGAAGTAAAGGAAGTCCGAGAGAAGTGGTGATCTCATCTTGCTTGCTGGGAGAGAGGAAGCTTCCGGACCACCTTTTCCAGCCAGATAGCGAGCGATCACTCAGCAATGAACACTAACTGAAAGCGGCCGGGAATGAGTACCTATCCCTTACGGGAATCGAACCCGTGTCTTCGACATGAAAAGACGATGTCCTAACCACTGGACGAAAGGGACCAAAAAGCCATTCTTCATATACCGCTCCGTGGGCTCCGAGAAGAGAAGTGGTTCGTTTTCTTTCTATACGAAATTAAAGATTTCGTTTGTGTTCATGTTGGCGATTTCAGATGTAAATTCGGCGGTTCGTCCCCCCTTCCTACGGGTTCCCCCACCCCCCTGAATAAGTAAGGCCCCGCTCTTTCTAATAAAAAAAAAGAGGGGCGAAGCGCCCGTTTGAAGTGGCGAAGGCCTATGCTACAGTAAGAAAAAAAGTAGGTTTCGGTTACGAAGTCACTTAGTCGAACTATAAAGAAAGGGAGGCTAAGGTTACGAAGTAAGGTCAACTGGTTAAGGAAAGCTCAGGTTATGAAAAAGTTTAGCCGTTAATTAATTCAATTAAGTAGTAGTGAGACGTCGGTACGGAGTTGCGTCAGCTGTGGATATAGACTAGGCTAAGGGGCGGACTTCATCTCTTCTATTCTCTTCACTTACACCTTACACTTCTGCTGAGTCTAACGAGGCTCAGGTGCGGAGCCTTCCACTGTCACTGTGGACCGAGACTACGCAAAGGTAGAACATCATAGAAACTTCGCTGACTTTCTCATAAACCTTGATTTCGCTACGCTCAATAAGAAGCCGGAATCGCTTAAATTGGTTCGTGTTCCGTTTCCAAAGTAAGTCGTCTTTACCCAAGTGTGAACTTCAGACGACTCTCAAGCGGTTCCATTCCTTCTTACTGTACTTATGGGTCAACCCAACCCGAATGGGAAGAAGGGGGTCAGCCAAACAGCGGTCCACTTTGTACGTTTGCTGAGCAGACCAATCAGGCATTTTTTTTTATAAAAAGGAAGGGAACTTCTCACCGAAGGAGGCAGTAGGAATGAAGGAGGCGGGAAGCTACCGCTTCTAGAATGGTTGCTTATCCTTCACTTTTTTTAGAGCGTCTCGCTATTCAAAAAAAAAGGTTTATGTAATCGGAAAAATGGTTACGGTTGCGGAAACCAGAGAAAGTCGGGAACCATCGGTTACCTTTTGAATCAAAGTAGCGACGAGCCTAGTATTACGACTACAGGGGGAGAAGCAAAGCTTCGTAGACAGCTTCGCTTCCTCGTCGCTTCTTTCTAGCGACCAGCTTCTCAAGTGGGTGGCTTGGTAAGCAAGCTACCTTCAGCATCGGTAAAATCCCTATCAATAAGAGGCCGGAATGGTGGGGAAGGAAGCCCTCCCTACTTCAATGAAAGGGGGGAAGAGCCCTTTCACAGCCGCTCCTCTACAACTACCTTTCGCCCAACATGATCACGAACGAAGACAGAGAATTGCGTAGATAGGAGGACGAAACGAACCAACCCACTTGTCCTGATCGGAACGATTGAAGAAAGAAAGAGAATGGTGTCCCCTTTCGCCCAGGGGACATCGTCGGAGAACAATGCCGGGGACAGGGTGAGAACCTTCCGTTGCTTACACCCTTTAAGTGTTGGTTCTTCCGGGGAGAGATCTGGTTTCAAGATCTATGAACAAGAGAGATCCCTAAATCTCCATTTGAAAAAAGAGATGAATAGATAAGGCGAAGCCAGCTGAAGGAAGGGCGCTAACGAGCAAGAAAACGGATGCGCTAACGCGCAACGGCTTTCCTTTCTCTGATAGAGGCTCGCTTCTTCAATTCAAGTTCAGCTTGCTGCTTTTCATTTTGATAGGAGTAGGTGCTTGCTGCTCGCTCGCTGTCTACTAAATGAGCCTTTACTGCCCGCCCGGCCCCTCTCTTTAATCTTAAGTAAAGTTCAGTCAAATCAATGAAGTGAACAGCCCAACCTCTTTGTTTGTTTCACCTAATTCGGAAAGAGAACAATAGACTTGCAACTATAGTCTAGGAAAAAGCTTCTCTTTGATAGCGGTCATAGGGGAGTTCAGAAAGGATCTGATCGTAGATAGAGACTGAAACCTGTGCGGGGGTAGGGGCGGATGTAGCCAAGTGGATCAAGGCAGTGGATTGTGAATCCACCACGCGCGGGTTCAATCCCCGTCGTTCGCCCATCAATAAATGGACCATTTGTTACGGAGACAGAAGACAAACCTAGAAAGCTTTTTTTCTGCAAGTCATCTCGAGGCTTCAAACGCATCCAAGCAATTGGTATCCGATTGAAGCATAGAAATAGATTCGCGTCGCCTACTTGCTGAAAGCACAAATGGAATGGCCGATCATGAATTCTATGAAGTTTTTAAGACCTTCACTTTTGACTTCATAATGAATTAAATGAACCCCCGGATGAGGAGCAAATCTCCCCTCCCTTTTACTAAACCATGGGGAGCCCCTAGTAGTTTACCGGACAAATTGAGTTGTCGTGACGAGACCTTTCTTAGTGGAAGATCGGAATTCTCTTCATCACGAGACTGATCGGATCAGACACCCGAGAGACCTCCACAATTGAGTAAGTAAGAGGACAACAAGCAAAGAGTTATGCTTTCATTTCTTTGTTGAGATTGAAATCAAGTTCTTTAAAAAGGGGGTAGGTATAATGAACGCAGGCCAAGTCAAGAAAAGGACTTCCTTACTTTTAGTCTTAATTACTAGTAGTTTGAAGCGAAACCGGTTTTTTTTGGCACTCGGTTCCTTCGTCTTAAGTAAAGTTCAGTTGACTTTTTTGATTCGGAACTCTTAGTCGAGCTGATGGCGAGATCTTTTTTTTGTTCGAGGTTCAAGAGGAAGAAGAGAAGAGGAACCCCCGCCCAATGGTGCTTTTACGAAAGTACGGTCACCGGTGGCTAATACCTTCTCGACACTATCGAACCTGAAATCCACTCTCAATCGCTCTTTTTAGTTGGCGGGCAAGGGTTGCCCAATTTCTTAGCCGATACCGGGACGTCTTTGCTTGGTCATATAACGATATGCCAGGCTTAGATCCAGTCCTAGTAGAGCATAACTTTAATAGAGGTCTAAAAAGAAAGTCTCCAAGCTCCATCCCGACTTGGAGTTTTCAAAGAAAAAAGGAAAAAGCGGCCCGCTGAATTAGGACCTTGGATTATTCTGATTGGATCTCTAACCGTCCCCGTACCGAAAAAGGATGGGAAGGACTTTTCTTTTAGAAAGCTAAACTAAATCAGGCCTGTCCCAAGGACGATTTCCCACTCCCAAATTGAGATGTCGGGGTAAAAAACGCTGTCATTTATGGACGGTTTATCAGGATACAACCAAAGACGGTTGGCCGAGAAAGACCAAAAGAAGACTTCCTTCATCACGGGGCGGGAAACCTTCTGTGCAAAGGTCATGCCATTCGGCTCGGCCTAAAGAATGCCGGAGCAACCTACCAGAGGGCTATGACGGCCATCTTCCATGAGATGATGCATAGACTATGTGGATGACATAGTAGTCAAATCCAAGACAAGGGTCAATCACATAGAAGTCCCCCCGATTAGTCTTCGAGAGGCTTAAAAAAGAAAAGAACACGGAGCGGTCAAATCAAACTCATGGGTTGGTTAAGCTGAGTAGGCGGTTGACTAGGCCTTTGCCTTGGCATATAGCCATGTTGGCCTTGATTTGGTGGAGACGGGCGAACCCGCTGAGACTGTGGTAAGGTTGCCTGAGGTGGTGGAGCAAAAGAGACCTGCATACCCTGAGTTGATTGGGGAAGAGCTGGTTGTTGCAACATTGGTACGTAGGATTCCGAGAAGAAAGAGGCGAGCGCATCGAAGTTAGAGAAAGGGCTCTCACAGACCCCTAATCTCATCCAATAAAAAGATATGGGATATGGCAGTCTATTGTCCTTCCAAGCTAAAATAACGAGTTCTTATTGCAGCAGGATTGTAGCGGTTGGCTTTCATGCAGGTAGCCGTAGCTTGAAGACGAGGGGCGGTGTGGTGTAAGGGTTATGGCGAGTCAAGCAATGATCGGAGAGGGAAGCTTATAGGCTAGCTAGGTTTTCTTTTTCACTGGCTTATGGTCTAAGGGTACCCTTTCCGCCTAACCATTGTTTAGAAAGTAAAAACAAGAATTCTTAAATTGTTTAGACTCAACTTTGTTCTTCGACTTCACTTTGTCTTCGTTTAGTCCAGTTCAAAGTTTAGTGCAGCCATAGGACAATGGCATTTTCTTAGCTAAAGGTAGATCAGAAAATGAAAACTTTTACAAAAGCCCGTATTTCGCGACTGTAACAAATGCTTATCCGGTGCAAATCATTTATCCTACGCACGACGTCAACAAAACGAGGCATGAGAACCAAAGCGCAGGCAGGGAGAGCCGGGCCAACTACTAATTATTAACCGTCCTTTCAGTTGGGACTTTCAAGCAAGCCTTGCGAAGGCAGCCTTCTCGCGCATCAAAGACTTCATTTCCCGCAAGTGACCAACCGAAGCCATGCAATTTCTTATATTATAAAAGGAGTGCTAGAATGTCTTTTCAATTGTAGGGGCGCGTTAGCGCTAATATAAAGCAAAGGGCTTTTTCAGCTGGATCCAGAACGAATAGGAGATATATCAGTACGCCATCCACGGGACACCTTTCGTAGTGAGGGAAGTCCTCTGTTTTTAGGTTGACGAGCTACTTTAGTTTAGTTTCCGAAAAAAGCATAAAGCCCGGTATTTTCGTAAACGTAAAAGAGGGACGAGTGACAAGGGACTTGAGTGACTCACCCTAATCAATAAGCGGGAGCAGGTATCGAGTGTTGTGAGGGCTTTTATTTGCGCGTTAAGGGCAGTTTCTGTTATAGCACTAGGAATCGGTGCCGTTAGTCTAAGCTAAAACAGAGGGGCTTTGGAATCCATTCCGTATTCCGTACGCTAGGAAGTCGATCTGAACTGTAATTATAGCCTTCGCTTGAACCGAAGAGAGCGATGCGAACAGTTCAGGAGGCCGCAGATCAAACCCTTAGTTCAGTGCCGGGTTTCATAAGTACTCTCGGTCAATCATATCATTCTCCAGACGGGATGGGGTGTAGGCACGTTTATTGGAGCAGTTGGGAAGAACACCGGCCTCTTTCTTTTTTCAATCGTTAGAAAAAGGAGCTTGGTCAGCCATGTTCCCTACGTACCCTATCGTTATTCCCATGATTCCCCGTTGCACCTATTCTCCGCAACCGTCGGTTCAGATCTATCTCGGGTATGGTCACTGCACTCCAATCGTTGTATCTCCAATCTCTGCCTCGGTTGGTGGCACCTATGGTTCTGAAGGTTTTTGATTCCAAGAAAGATAAAGAAAAGAAGAGGATTTATCCTCTAGTTGCGAAGGATACTGCTTACTACAGATTCGAGTGAAATGGCTGGTGGTAAGCGTGGTAAGGTCGCTGCTAACGAATGGTGGGTGCGTGGAGAATGCTATGGATTCGAGCTCCATTTCCCTCTCGGTACTTAGATCTTCCTCTAAAACGTCTCCCATTCCTCTTTCCTTTGTTCCGCCGACTACATTGATTGGATACCGCTGGGCCTGCCTACGCATAAAGTCTAAGGATTCTCCCATAAAGCCATTGAATTGCCCTTGGTTGTCCTACCTTAGATCTTATTCCCACCTTGTTCTATTGCTCTTTCTCGATGGGGCGCTAGACCTCATTCTCTTTGAGACGCTTATTCAATTGATAGTGGCCCCTCCTTACGTTACTTTAATTCGATGGGGAGGATGGGAGTAAGGAGCGGGTACGGGAGCTTGACCAGGAACAAGATAACGAGAAGTGGATTTGCCTGGGGTGGGCTCACTTTTCTGCCTTTTCCTCCCACGATTTAAGGATTGGCTCAAGCAACCTATCTTACTAATAAGAAAGTGGCTGCTAGTTGTAGCGCCCCTTTATAAAAATGATATTCTTCTGCGAGACTCCATCCAACCAAATCCCATTTTTGAAGGATGTATTCTCGGAAAACATCATCGCGAAAGCTTTCCGGTTGGAGGTGAGCTAAAATGGAATGACGGGGATTGAATGGCCTGGAAAGCTGGTAGGGTTTGGGGCGAGCTGTGGGCTACATTAGATATGGGTTGAAATGGCGAGAGCTGAGATGACGGGAAGAAGCAGACCCATCGAGAATCGAGGAATGACCATGTACTCCTTCCCTTACGGGGCTCATGGAGTAGCGTATTTCGAAAGAGGAAGACGGGGGGTGAGAAGCCATAGCAAGATTATATGCATTTCGGGCCTCAGTTTCTGCATCATGATCCACCTAATATGGGTATTGTGACTGGCATATGGATTTTTAGAATTGTTGGAAGGGGACTGATGTTGATTTATGAAGGCGAATATTGGATAACTGAAGTTAGGAGGATTGTAGAGTGACAAAGGAGCTACTTGGGATTGGAGGAATGCCGAACGCATTGCAGACATGCCTTTGGATATGGTTTCCGCTGATTGGATTAGTCTGACCATCATCTTCTCTAACCTAGTCAAATAAAGACTGGCATTCATCTCCATAGCCCTTTTTCTTTAGCAGTACAGGCCGGCTGGTCGGGGTTGTTTCCCCCCCGCTACCACAAAGATCACTGCCCAGCCACCGCTCGAGGGTACCTCCGCTCCCCAACTGAGCAAAATGGATCAAATTCGCGGGAAAGGAGAGATAAAAAAAGGGAAGGTTCTGCTGAGACTCAAGTTCCCCTGCCGGAGCTCCCCGAACCTGAAGTAGAAGTCGAGGGGCTGCTCAGTGAGAAGAAGCGTCAAATGATTCGGACAGTTGTCGCGCTGGCGGAGCAGGGAGCCTACAGGGAAGATTGGGGCAATGAGGAGTTCGACGATTTAGCCCATCGACTACATCTATCGCTGAACCAACTTCCGAATCATCTACCGAATCGCATAATCAACCGGATCCACCTAAACCTAATAAATTTCCTCTAGACAGAATGAGGCTCTCGTTGAGAGATCCATTAGTGATTGGCCCACCCCTCCTGGCAAAGAAAGAAAGGCAGGTTCAGGCGATTGATCAAAAAAAGATTTCCTTCCCTTTCTTTATGACAGAGCAATTGAATGCAATTGAATGCAGCGGTGCAGGGCCTCTAAGATTATGAATAAGCTATTCATTTTCCGTCCTATTGAATAAATTCGGCATGATGGTAGTAGAGTAGTCGATCTGATCTCGCGCGCGGGCGGATAGAAATGCCTATAGATGAGGTAGGCGAGGCTAGCTTGCCGGCAAAAGGCGATTGTCTTTTGTTTGATGAGAACGAGAAGGGCAATTGACTGCAGGCCTCTTGGGTGGGGGCAACTGGAGGAAGACAGCACGGGGCAAAGCAAAGGGCAGAGCTTCGAGTGACTTTTTTCTTTGCTCTTCGACAGCCCGTCACTCGAAGCTCCTCTGTCGCGCCCTAGCCGAGCGGTCATCGCCTGCACAAGCAAGCAGATTAGCTCCATCATTCCATTATTGTGCCGGCAGGCCTGGGCGAGCGAGGTAGGCTTAGATTAGAGGGAGGGGGACTGCGAACGTCCCATGAAGGGGGAACCATGCATTCCTCTCGGGCTGGGCTCTCGCGTGTCCGGGGTCCGATCAGATCAACCAGCGACCGGTTTACGGAACAAGGAGTTAAGCAAGGGCCAGGAGATTGATGAAAGAAACTGGCCGAAGTCAGTGTTGTGTTCAACTCCGCGGTTGGAAGGATTGCTTTCTGCCGTCTGTCTTTTCCTTCTCTCTCTTCTCTTAGCAAAGTAGGCTCAAGTCAAACTTTTGGCTTGCTACAAGCTGGGCTCAGGGACTGCAGTCAGCCGCTTCCCCTGTAGTCGTCAGCTCGTTTTTGACAGATCCGATCGGGTGTTCATAATCTGGAGTAAAAGGATTCGAACCTTTGCATGCCGGTACCAAAAACCGATGCCTTACCACTTGGCTATACTCCATACGGCCTGTTTTGGACGGTAGAACGGGGAGAGGGGGAAGGGGGAAGCAGGGCTCGAAGAACGAGCCGAGCCGTGCAAGGACGCGGGGATATAGCAAGTAAGCAGAAAGGTTCTTTAGGACCGACTACAACAAGCTCACGACTCTAATAGAAAGAAAGGGTAAGCTCTCTGCTCTATTTGCTTGCAATGCTATGCCTATCAAAGTAGGCGAACGCTTCTGTAACCTTAGACTCGTTACGCTGTTCGACTGAACTCGTTGGCTCCACGTCCACCGAAAGTAGGTAACCTTCGTCACCGTTGGTTCCCGTAACCAAACCTTTCTTATCTTTTTTTTATTATGTCTTTCTTTCTGAAGGGCTTGCGGTTCATTACACCAAAGGCTTTCAGTGAACTATTGAAGCTATCGAGAGAGTACCAAATGCTGACGGTAACGAAGGGGCCGATGCGGCCGGTTACCGGGAAAAGGTTCCCGGGAAACTACGTTCCCTTTGTAAAGTAGGCCTTTTTATAACTAATTAGAGTTGACATGAAATGGATCACGGAAGAAGACATAAAAGATGAATGAATGATTCAATCCCTTCCCACTCACACGGGTTCTTCTATTGAAGACCCGGGCGTACATAAGAGCGGAACCTAGATAGAACGCGGAGCACCGGCCCCGGCCGCCGATACTGTTACCATGCTTACCAGCTCTTACCATTGCCGCCTATAGATATAGATGGGAGGTAGGCGGGGCTAGCTTGCTTCTCTTCCCCTAACCTGCACATCTTATGTGCGAATAAAAGGAAGCGAGCGGCTCTTCGCTTAGTAGACGGCCGCCGGACGACGACCCCTTCTTGTTCTCGCCCAGCCGCTTCTTTTTTTGTTTTTTTTTCTTTTTTGAGAATCCTAGACTAAAGAAGAAGGCTCCTGAATCAGCGCAGGGAAAAATCCGCAAGCAGGAGAACTTTACTAACCTGCCGCCGGTTACTTTATCAGGGCTCCGCAGGAGAAGAAAGAAGGTCCGGGTCCAATTTCTAATGAAGCGAAGGTCCCCCTTACTCCCTATTCTCTCTTCAAGCTTTATAAAGCTCTAAGAGAAAGGGTTGGTTAAGAACTATTGACTGTAAACGATAGCAGTTACAGTCACTCAATGGATATGCTCGCCTTTGGAATGAAGATGGATGAACAGGCACTTGAGCCTGGAACTGATGAAATTCGGGGAAAACATGGAACCGGTCACTATACCGGGGGGGCGAGACATGACCGCGACTTAAGATTCAAGTACCGTTGAAAAGACTAAAGGAACGGGGGAATGACTACCTGTAATAAAGCACAGGCTAATACGAGCCGACCAGAAGAAGCAAGGCTTTAGATTACCAGATCCTGGACACAATCTTCCTAGAGATGGAGAGCCCCTGCCTTTTCTAGCCTCTCCTTCTTGCTTGCTTACCTAGCTCTTGTCTTAGTGACTCTTCCTCTTTTCTAGGTTTTTCTGAGTGTGAAAACGGTAGATTTTTCATTTGCCAATGAATTGGATCCGCCTCGATTCGATCAATAATGGGATTCTTGGCTAGAGAAAGGTTCTGTGACATGGACGCCCAGCCCAACTCGGTCGGTCGGTTGGCCCACCTAAGATATTAAAAAATTATCGATCGATTTGATCAAATTTGAAAAAGTCTTTCTCACTATTCAGAACAGTGGAGCTTTCGATCAAGATGTTCTCGCCTCCCCCGTTTGGGCTCTCGCTCGAATCGGAACCTTTATGCGTTGGTAGGCTTTCGACTCAATCTAATAGCCTACCTATCGGGCGCCAATAAAAGAGAAAGTTTGCGCATGGGCTCATTATCTGATGCAGAACCGATGCGAGAGGGAGAATCAATATGGGAGAAGCGGGGATTGAGAGCTTTCAAGAACCAGTGGAAAGGAAAGACTTGTTCCCTGCATTCCTTTCTTTCCAAAGAGAGTCATTAGTGCTAGGGCATAAAAGCTTTGATTGAATGAACGCCACCTTGGTTGTATTGTTTTCAAACAAATCCAATGTTGGGCCAAGCGTTGCCAGCCGGTAATAGCCGAAGGCAAAAAAAAAAGGGGGAGATAGAGAAGAGGAGATTCAGAAGAGTCACTCCACTCCATGGATAGTGCACACAGATTCTTCTTTCATTTGCAATTCCTTTCGGGTCGGAAACGTGGGCTGCTGGTGGGGCTGTGCCCCTTCTCCCTCTTCTTCCGCTTTACAACCGGAATAAGGAACCTTAGAATTCACCCCGATTCAAAAATGGGATTTGAGAGGCTAGCGAATCGGAATTGTATGGAATGTCCTACTCCTGCCCGAGCTTTCCGATCAACCAATCCCCTATTTCATTTCAGGGACATCTGTGTTAGGTAGGCCCAGGGATCACTGATTAGTCGAATGAGCCCATCCCTCTGGCCTATCATTTGTTGGTCGATCCGGCTGGCGGCTCCTGCGTCTGGGGCCCCTTTATACTAGTTTGCTGCTAGGAGTCCCTCTAGTCGAATCCATAATCCATAGAAGTCCCAATAGAAGTTTACTGACATGGCTCTTCCATCGGCGATCTACTGCTCCCTCTTAGTTGCAGATGCCCATGCTTTGATTCGAAAGCCCTAGCCAGTGATGAATCCCCAGGAAGAGAGGACTATTGAATTCCTCCTCCCTTCAGTCCAGTTTGAACCCGTCCCAGCAACGAACACCTTCCTACTGCAAGGCTTTGCTCTGCCCTTCCACTAGAATCCACTCCGGGTCGGAGGAGCAGCTAGTCCAACTTCTTGAGCAGCCGAGATATTGAAGAACGAACATTTGCTTGAATTCCTTGCCTCACCCTGAGATGAGAGGGAAGGTCGATTTGACTCGAATCCTGGACCTGATCTTTAATCCTACACCGGTTAATGATGCGATGGGAGAAGTTTTTCTTTTGTCATTTTTCATCAATGCTGGCCCAGTCGAGGTTCGTCCATGCCCAATCCCAATGGACAAACCTTAGCCCCTAGCTCTATAATCCACCCTACCCAGTCCCTGAAAGCCCTCCCGGGGGCCTAGCCCTCTTTCTTCGAGTCTTAAGCGGCTTTCATCGTTGACGAACACCTGCGCTAATAAGACAAAGAGGGAGTCTATGCCTTGAATGAATCAGTAAAGTAACAACGGATTAGTGGAATGAGGGATCAAGAGACAGATAGGGGGAGAATGGCAATCATTGGTGGACCTTCCCTTGAACGAGTCACGGAGCTCTCAACGGAGTGGTTTAGGTTCTGGAATTCCATCTCTAGTTGGGGCTTTCGGTTCGAAGGTTATAAAATGTGGTGCGGGTTCATCTCTCTCGACCAGTTCAGGTTCAAGGGAGGGTGATCGAGGGGACCCAGACTTGAGATCTCTTCTCTATGGCGGGAGGTCTCTTTCGTATCAAGAGTGTTTTGGGGAGGCCAGGGAAGACGGATTGGATCGAGAGGCGATGCTTATACCTCTTCTTTCTCGATAGGATTCCCATCATTTGAAGTCTCCGGCGAAGGAGATAAGGGCGAGGGACCGAACATGTTCTATCCTCAACCTCCATCCGTCATTAGTAATCTCAATTCGCTTTTCCTATTCACTAGTACAATGCGCGCTACAACTAGCAGCCCCTTACTAGTAAGGGAAAAGGCTAGCGCGCAAGGGCTGATGAAAAGCCAGCAACTTGTTAGGACTAGGTTTTGGCTTGCCCCTTTCTTCTTATTAGGAAGATAGGTTTGGAACCCTATACAAGGGGCTGCTTGCTGCTCACCCCTATCTCTAAAGGGGCGCACACTCGTTACCACTAAACGACGAAGCCGGGAGCGGAAGGAGGGACTTGAACCCTCAACCTCAGCCTTGGCAAGGCTATGCTCTACCAATTAAGCTATTTCCGCCAGCTACGGTAGTGGCGAAGCACTACTGAGCAATTCACGTATCACTTGATACGGACGACTTCTGTTTTTCCGCCGGACCACAGTCTTGACCTCCGATCGAGCTACGAACACGAGTAGGTAGGCTAGGGGGGCGGCAGGGCTGCGCCTTTTCAATCAATCTCCGGCCGCTCCGCTATTGGTGCGAGCTGTAAGGAGTCTTGATCTCGAGTCAAGCTGGGGCGTCATCTGTCTTTTAAGTTAAGTCATTTCCTAAGACGGCTCCTCTTATTCTTTCTACGATAATCCAAACTGCAGCTCCACGAGTCTGCTCGGAACCAGTCGATTCCTGAGCCATTCGTTCTCCCCTCTCGGTTGGCCTTTGCCAGCCACTAGAGCAAGTAAGAGAACCTACAGTGAATGAACTTAAAGAACCGCAGATTTTGACCGGATTGTACACCTTTGTGTCTGGCTATGTATATGGATGTGCATAAAGAAGGGACGGGGCATCTCTATCCTTTTTTGGGGGAAGAGAGAGGGAAGAAGCTGCAGCGGCACCTCACGAACTTCTTACTGGAGCAGTACTATAGGCATTTTCGAGTGTTTGGATGCACGTCTTTTGTTCATATTCCTGCGCAGTTAAGAGAGAAATTGTCCCCAAGGAAACCACTTGTGTCTTTCTTGGATATGCTCAGTCCGGGTATAGACGCTATGACGTGAAATCCAAGAGACTCGATGTATCCTTGAATGTTCTCTTTAATGGGGGCGCTTCTTTCCTTAACCTAATTAATCAGCCCCGGGGGAGAATGATGATGGAGATGTATTGCGGCCTTCTCCTGTTCATCAACTCTAACCGCATTCTTCTGCAGTTGATGTTACGGATCAGCCTCACGCTTCAAGCCAGCAGCTTTGCTCAGCATCTTCTGCCGATTGTCAGCCTGTTCAGCTGACCTCAGAGGATTCCAGTCACCCGGCACAGCATGTTTATTCTCGGCAGCGATTACAGTCTCTTTCCCAGGGTCAGACTACTCCATAAGATCAGCAGTCTAGCCCAGTTGCTTCCCTTTTAGGCGCTTCCTCTAGTTAAAGAGTGAATTCAGGAGTTCCAGGCAGGCGATAGGGGCTTCGGGGGGATAACATGAATCGTATAAGCCTGAACCCTCTTAGTTATGTGCTTCCCCCTTCAAGAGCTGGGCTACTACCCTAATCAAGTTCTTCCTAGCGTATAGTATTGGGCAGATTGAGTCTTTCTCTAATATAGTACCTAATAGTTAGATTAAGCATTAGGCGCAACCTCGACTATAAAGCATCCCGTTAATCTCTTCTCTTTCTGTCTTCAAGCTTCAAGCTTTTGCCTAGGAGCTCGGATTCCAGTCCTCTCGTTAGAAGGCAGCATAGTTGGAATTTCTTCCTGCGGCGAATAAAGGAAGAGAAAGGGCTCTCTAATGCCTTATTTGTACGATATGATGCAAGCAAGGAATCCTATTAGAGTGATGCAAGTCAGCCTATAAGATGAAACCGAAGATACTAAGCCTGGAATCAGTCGCTCTCTATGTAAATTTCTCTTTAGCAAGAAGCCCTGTGAAAGCTATCAGATAATGACTTGATAGAGGTCCCTCGCTGACGCCTTCATTTTTCTTTTTTTCATCTCTTTATGATATGCTATCTTCCTTTAGCCAGACTTCCCGCATTACTGTGATCAAGAGGAAGCGCTAAGGTCTATCCTTTCCTTAAGTTAAGAGTGAAGGACGGATACTGGCTCTTTAGGACTGATAGTAGCTGCTCTTCTGGTAGTATAGCTGGTAGCTCTGCTTATGCTAGCTCTCTTCTTTCTTATGAGAGAGATTCGCAATAGGGGCATTTCTCTGTAAGAAGAAGGCCTGTTACAGCTATCAGATATAGGGGATTTACTTCACCTTGAATAACTATCGAAAAATGGCTTTCTTTTCAGCCGCTTTCATATTTCATTAAGGTAGTTTGCTTACTTAGTGCTTTCGCTAAGGTGACGACTTGAATGACACTTTAATTGTTGATCAGAGGAAAGGGAAGACCTCGATAAGGAAGAAGAACAAGAGCTACATCGGCAGGACTCTCTGCAAGTGGAAGGTCGCATAGGGGCTCTCGGGAAGCTCTTTCCTTTATACCAGAAGGAAGATGGTCGAGGAGATCAGTAGCTAGAAAGCTCCTTTGGGAGAGCAAGGTAGCCAAAAGTCTATTAAAAGTACATCACTATTAAGTCGACTACAGTAGTATCATGAGCATGTAACTACATCCCGGAACCAAGGAGAAGAATACTCTGTAGTAGCAGCAGCAGTGGCCGAGCATCAGTCATCAAGTGAATCAGTAGATGCCCGCGCACGTGAGCAGCAATCACTCCATTGCAGCAAGACAAAAGTAGCATATGTCACATGGTAGATCATATCCAAGCAGAGGTGCACAAGAACGAGCACAACTTCACTCAGAACTTGTGACAAAGACTTGGTGTGCATCAGAACACGACTGAAAGCCCTTGCTGCTTCTTCATTCCAGGTGAAGCTATCTTTATTCAATTCAGTAAATTGGTCAGTGGCTTGCTGATAACCCCATACCCCTTTCAAAATTTTCGGTAATAGCCTGTTAAACCCAGAAAGCCTCTCAACCCCTTGACAGTAGTGGGTTGTGGCCAGCTCAACATGCTGTCAATCTTGCTTTTATCTGCTGATACCCCTTCACTGCTCACCACATGCCCGAAATACTCTAACCTTGCCTGACCGAAAGAGCATTTCGATTTCTTCACAAACAACTTGTGTTGTTTTAAAGTTTAAAACACTATCCTCAAGTGTTGCAAGTGGCTATCTAGGCTGTCACTGTAAATCAAGATGTCATCGAAAAAAACCAGTAAAAATTTCCTCATATAATCCATGAAAACCTCATTCATTAAAGCCTGAAATGAGGCTGGAGCATTAGTGAAACCAAAGGGCATATTAACTCGTAATGGCCCTGGTGAGTTCGAAATGCAGTCTTGTGTATATCATCTTCAAACACCCGAATCTGATGGTAACCACTTCTCAAATCAAGCTTCGAAAATCTCCTGCTACCATGTAATTCATCAAGCAATTCCTCAGGATGGGGAATTTATCTTTAATGGTGATGGCATTGAGTGCTCGATAATCCACGCAAAATCTCCAGGTATTGTCCCTTTTTTTCACCAGCAACACTGGAGAGGCATAAGAACTCACACTTGCCCTGATAATACCACTTAACAGCATCTCCTTGACCTGTTTTTCTATCTCTTTTGGATGTGGGGGTATCTGTAGGGCCTTACACTCACAGGCTCACTACCAGGTTTTAAGGGAATGTGGTGGTCGTGATTCCTCTTAGGAGGAAAAGGTCAGGCTAGTCGCTAAAGGCTTTGGCTTTACTCAAAGAAAAGACTTGATCCAAGGAACTATACAAGTATGGTGGGAGGCCTAAAGTCTTTCACGTTGACCCGGCCCGACATGACGTTTGCTGTGAATCAAGTCTTTCAGTTTATGCATGCTCCTCGACAAGCACATCTACAAGCTGTCAAAAGAAGACTCCGATACTAAGAGAACTATTTGCGATGGGTTCTTCTACCCAAATAACTCCTATGCAGATGGGGCTGGAGATCCGCTCCTGCTCTGCGTGTAAAGTAAGACAATGAAAAAGAAGGCTTCGCTTTGTTGCGACTGCCGCCGTCTTCGAGTGAAATATCGTTTTAGTAGTCCCGGTAATGGAGTCTTTCGAGATAAGACTGAGGCTTATTTTTTCTTCGTCGTACGTGACTTTGTCTCAACCGGTAGAAAAGAAGTTAGAAAGAGGAATTGACCTCGAAACTATATATATGAAGGGGCATGTTCAACTTCAAAGACCGGTGTCGCATAATCAGACTGAATGAAAGTTAGAATCACTGACAAAGTACTTTGGTCTCTATTTGTCGCTACACAACGAATATTTAGTCTCAAGCTTCCTGGAGATACTGGATAATTAGGAACTGCGTATCGCCTAGCAGCTAAAGTACTTGGTGAATTAATAAAACCAGTGATGCTGATAAGCGCTTACACTTTTTTTAGAATATAGCAAATAGTCTGATTTCTTTCCATATTGCCTATCAACTGACTAAGATTCCATACCTATCCTGGATTTGAACCTAACTTCTCAACAGACTTAGTAGAGTTCACGACCCTTGCCACTATGACTCCAAGAAAGTTTACGAGGTCAGTGAGCAGTGTCGGGCTTTCTTTTACCTCCTTTGCCCATTAGTCCGTAGTTAGGGCTTCTTAAGACAAAAGAGACTGATACAATTGCATAAGTAGTAAGGAATAGTTTGATAAGAACCAGAGCGGATAGATGGCAAGTAAGACAGTCACAGCAGGGCTATAACCAGCAACCTTCGGTTGATTCATTGAAGTTTAGAGTCAGTGTCTTTCTATCGAATCTGAGTTACCGGCTCTCATTTGAAAGACCGTCCCTATGACATGGTCTTAAAGCATAGTTTGGACTGCCCTAAACTTTAAAGTCTTTGTAAAGGATGAAGTTTCCTATTTCCTCGCCTATCCCTGCCTTTGACCTCGCACCGATGGCTATTGCCAGCTAACGCCCTAAGTTAATAAAAAGCAGCTGAAAGAGAATCCTAAGCATGATGTCTATCGCAGGGCCTTCAGTTCGTTCGCCTTTTAGCCCTTTTATCTATTATGAGACTACCTTCGCGCCTAAGCTCTTCAATTAGCATTCTTATTCTTTCTGTCACCTGCTGGAATATTCGACACGCGAGGAATAGCGTGAAAGGACTCTAAACGACTGGACAAGACAAACTGAGGCTTATTGCTCAATGGAAAGTGAACTACACAAGACGAAATCATAGCCCAATCTCTTTGCCATAGTAGGCCCGATTTTCACCCCCTTTGGCAAGACGAAGAGGGACAAGAGGTTATTCATAGTAAAGATATGGAGAAAGACAGACAGTCGGTCCATCCCCGACTCCTTAAGTGCAGATGAGGCGCGAAGCGGCGAAGCAAGTGAATGCTAACTTTGGTAAGGTATGGAGTCCCTAGTCATTCGATATTCTTTTCGCGACAGGGAGAATTCATTCTTCTTTGGATGGACCAACCCAAACCCTAGAAGGCAAAGGCTGAGAGACATCCATCTCAACACATACACGAGCAAACATGGGATGAGCCAAGGCAAGAGTGCGCTCATCTGCACGAAGGAATCGTCCAAAGGTTCCCACAAGACCTTTAAGGTATGCAGGACTCAAAAATGGCAAGGGAAGGTAGGGAAGCCGAATCCAAACAGCAGAGAGAGAGGATTCATATCTAGGATGAAAATCAGGCGACCAACGAAATAACCTAAACAAGGAGCTGTCAATAATATGAGATTCCCTAGTCCAGGCCTTAACCATATCCTCATGAGAGGAAAGGTGGATCATCACATGCCTGGGATCCAAAAGCCCCACCACCGCAGGCTGGGAAAGCCCCCAAGAGGTATTAGAGAAAAAGTAAAAAAGTCAACGTTGCATCTGCTTGTCTCATTATTGCCGAGATAATGGCCTACTTCTTCACATCCACCGCGCAATGCATGCAATTATTGATAGACAGAAGAATCATGGTATACACTTTACTTGCGTGTACTAGCTAAAGCGTTACGTATGTCTGGTGGAGATCATATTCACTCCGGTACCGTAGTAGGTAAACTTGAAGGGGCAAGAGAGACCTCTTTCAGTTCCTTTTCCCTATCTCAGAAGAGAAGGAAGGGTAGTCAGTTGGTTAACTTCCGACTCCTATACTTTCGTCAAGCAATTAGATCATTATTAAAGGTAATCTCTGTTAAGATAAAGGCAAGGGTTGGTTTTCGCTTGCTCTTTATCGCACTTGGTTATTCCTCGTAAAATGAGTTTGGGGAGGGACTTAAAAGTGAATGCGATCCATTCTTTGCTCTCCTCAGCATTCAGAAGATCGCAACCAGACCCACTCTCGCCCTATCTCATCATCCCGGATTGACCAAATAGCATACCTGCCTGCACGCACGAATGGCTAGGCGATCAAAAATGCCATCTTCAGCCCAAGTTTGTCCATGAAGTGCATCCCTGTGGTTCCTACGCGCACCACTGTCGTATCCATTCTTTTCATTCCAGAAAACGAAAGTGTGAAGGGGCCCACCTCACTCATCCCATCTCCCCTTCCTCCAACTGCGCTTAGACCGACAGTGGCAAGAGCTTCTTCTTTGTTCACAGCTTGAGCGGATTCGATTCCGAACCTTTTTTTTGAGTAACTATAGTGATTCCTTCCCTTTCTCTTCCTTCTTTCCCAGAGCTACTGGCTCATTTCACTCTCTTTAAATAAGAAAGACGGGGAGTCACTGGCTTCCTTTCCTCCTAACCAACTCGCTACAGGGTCTATGTAATTGAGCTGGTTCTGTATAAGCAGGGGTGGGGATGACGCTCGTATCCCGTAACTTGTCAGTAGAGTCATTCATCCCTATCTTGGTTGCATTCTTTATCCTGGAAAGCTAGTCTAGTCTCCGCCCCTGTCTCTGGGCAGCCTTTGATCATCTCGGTGAGCCTTCCCCTTATACATGAGAGAGGTCGTGATAAGAGTTTCCGAGTGAGGCGAGGGGCTCCTCTCAATCGACGAAGGCTTGAGTCCCCTACGGCCAGTACAATGCGCTAGTCGCATCTTCTATAAGGCTGGCATCTAATATAAAGAAAGCTGTCCTTGTGGACTCTGTCTCATCTTTTTTTATTAACTATATTCATGCTTCATGAAAAAAAATGAAGCAATCCGCTTCGCACCTTTATCCCTTTCTTTTTTGGGGGAAAATGCATTCTCACAACTTCCTATTGAATCAAAAAAATGCCTACACCCATGCTCTCTGGAAAAGTCTTCTCCAGAAGTTTTATACTAAGCCCACTTATTCTTATCCCCCTGTGGCTGCCTTTGCTTTTCCCACAATCACAAGCCCACTAGGCATAAAGAAAACAGAGGATCCCCGTGCCAAAGCAGGCATCTTTCTTGGCTATCCTTTTGGCCAAATCTTTTCTCTCTCATATATGATTCTTCTTTCAAACCATTTACACTTCCAGGAGTATCAGCGCAGCTTCGATAGGACAAGGTTTGAAGAGCTCTTACGCGGGAAGTCTTTCGCTCTCTCTTATTCAGTTCGAATCCTCAGTTATTTGATAAAGCTAAATTCGAGAATAGAATAAAGAATCGAATCATAGAGTTAAGATCTCTACCGAAAGGGAGAGGAGAACAAATCAAGATCGACTGACTTACAGGAAAGAAGCGAAACTCGACTGCTTGGACAGAGTGGGATAGATCTATTGCCAGAGGTGGAGACGGATAGGTAGCTAGACTTCCAAGTTGCGGCACGAAGTAGCGAAGACTGTTCAGTTAGATTTTTCAGATGCTGGAGTGAGTTCTTGAGAAAGAACAGAACTAGACTTCAAAGGATAAGTCGGAAGAAGATCAACCGAGAGTCCCCGGCTTTCATATGCTCTTTATAAAGTAGTTTGAGGGCCTTAAGAAAGGTAGACCGTCGGGGTAAGGAAAGGGTCGATGTACATTGATTTTTCATATATAGAGAGATTCCCCTGTATAGCTAGCCTTCTTCTTCAGCAGATACTCTGCGTAGTATACCTATGGGCGGTACATTTAATCAAACAAAGCCTCTCGACTTGCTTGTTGGTTCGCGGGTCTGCTTCTCTTTTGATCCGCGGTCTGCCACCGATAGGTGGCCGATCGTGTTTCTTGAGAGGGTTGTATCCAAGTTATTCGACCAGGATTTATCCGAAGCGGTTAGTTTCCTGTTATCTTATCTGGTGGTGAATTTGATGCCCCGTGGGTGACGACCCCGGGCTCTACTGTCAGATTTCTGAGTGGGTACCCGTTGGGCTATCTTGGCGCATGGCCTCTTTTCGCGTTGTCCCACCACCTAATTATTTGGTGGTGTGCAGAACTTGTGTACCCGGGAAGGGTGTTTACCAACTACGCCGTCCCCGGGGATGACGTAGTAATCGCGGATGAGAATGTCGCGACCCGTTACAAGGAGTCCCTTGACCTCCTGCAGGTGGTTATTTCGAAAGAGAAATCACTAATATCAAGGAGTGGGTCCGCGGAATTCGCGAATAACTTTAGGGTTCGAGATTTGACAGTCGATCTCCCCCCGGTATCCATTAAAAAGCGTTATTAAACACTTTCCACCCCTACGGGTTGATGGCTGTTGCTCACCGTTATTCGGTGCGTGATTTCCGTTTGCTTTGTAGGCTGGGTGGAGCTGGATATCGTGTTCTTGCAAGGCTAGACCATAGGCGCCCGAGGCGGTATTCCCATCTTGTGGTTATGGGGCTAAAATTGCTCTCTCCTTCTTACCCGCTTGATTTCTGGTTGGGTAAGGGACGACCACTCAGTCCAGAAGCTCATGGGCGTTTGGTGAGACTCCTTCGAGCCAAACTTAAGCCCCGGGAGCTGATATTGCCCCCCGATGAGCTGTTCGAGACTGAGGAATCTAGATATTTCCTGGAGTACTCTCTCCTTTATGGATGGATGCGCCAGTGGTTAAACTACCTTAAATGGTATCACCTTACCGCACTTTCCCCTTGGGTTACCCTCGAGGAACTGTTTAGCGGTCCGGTTGTCTCGCACTCCTGGAGGATGGTCGCGGTGGACGAAGACCTCGTTCGCTTCTCTCTGGAAGTTGTTTATAGAAGTGCGCTTTTCAAGTTCATTAATCAGGCTGTGAAGTGAAGGTCACAGGGGCTATGAGACCCGGCGTAGTAATTTGGAAGCCCTAGTAGTAAGCAGAAAATGAAAAGCTTATTCATAAGCTCAAGATAGCCAAGATGGAGTAGGGCTAGTCTAAGACAAGACAGACCGATCTATATTCTCCTGCTCGCCTTTACAAGGTTTCCTACTCACTCTATTGAGTTACAGCCGGGTTCTGCAAGGAAGCATCTCGACAGGCCCGCAACCAGTGGTTGATGCCCCACCCGAGCTCTCCATACTCTATTTATCAAGGAGAGTTTTACCAACCCTGCCATCCTAGAACGTTAGCGTACAAGAGGGGCATTTCTCAATTGAGTTAGTCACACATGGAATCTCAGATGTGGAAGTTTTCTTCCGATTTCTTTGGCGTTTAGTTGGCTGCACTCTAGGTCTCACCTAAGATCCTTAGTCTATCCGAGGCTCTCGTTAACTGGGGCACGATAGAACCGATGGTCAGTACCTCTTTACTAGGGAAGGGGTTCCCGGGAGAGAGCTCTGGTTCGTGCGCATTAGAAGTAGACATGAGTGGTTGTCTTAGCGCGCATCGGAAAGACCTTGCCTCAGTGCCTTTGAGGGATTCCTTCTCGCTTGCTTGCTGTCTAAGCTCTTCGATCCTGCCCTGCTTTGATTCTTGCGCTTGCTTGTGCCCCCTTCTTTCTTTGGCGCTTGCCTGGATCGCTATCTTACTAGCAGTAGTGCTGTTTTCTATTTGAGCTTCCCTTTTTCCTTTTATCGAGCATAATGATTCGAATCGGGCTTTTTGGTAAAATTCTTTGCCGAAAGAGTTCTCCCTTATCGGATGGCATCAGATGCCGGTGGCGGTTAGCGTTCTTTATGGGTATTATTCGGTGCCAGTGGCCTCTTAGCTTTGTGGGCGATATCGGATGGTTGGTATCTCACCGCATAAGTGTCAGGGATGGCGTAGTTCATTAGTGCTTTCCCGAGGATGTCTGTGCGTGCTCTCCCGTCTTTAGTCTTTCTCGGCGTCAACCCCAAATACGAAAAAAAGAATTTGAGCATTACCCGCTCTATCAGATAGGACGACCTACTCCTTAGTTGAACCAGACTTTGCCACTCACCTTCATCCGAAAAAGAAAGAGACCGCACGAAAGCAGTTTTTCCTAAACGGTGATACCGCCAGGTTTGAAACTTCAATCTTTTAGCAGCTTGTGGGGCCTGGCCTGAAGGTGATATTAATACCACTCCGGCCCCTGCAGCCCCCAAAGTGCTAGATCCATCGAAGTAGAGAGTCCACCTCTGCAAAGGCGAGGACTTCTTCATCGAGCTCCACTGGTTCGAAAACATTCATGGCATGATCTGCCAAGAAGTCTGCAAATGCCTGTCCTTTGACCGCCTTCATAGGAACGTACCGAAAAGTGAACTCGGATAGCCCTAGGATCCACTTCCCAATTCTCCCCTTCAACACGGGTCTGGTCAGCATATACTTAATCAGGTCCGTTCGAGCAATTACCAACACTGTTGTGGAAAGGAAGTAGTGTCGGAGCTTGGTTGCTGCAAAGTAGAGCGATAAGCACATCTTCTCGATCGGCGAATAATTCTTCTTAGGGAAGACCCTGCTGAGATAATACACGGCCTGCTCCTGCCCTGAATCAGATCGAATTGGGGCATAGGGGATGATTGTAGATAGACCATCAGCATAATCAATTCTCGTAAACCAAGAACCATCAAGCAATTTCATGCTTTTGTTCCTAATTGGGTAAACCGGCTCATTCGCCTTTACCACTCCACTCTGTTTGTAGGAAGGTACTTCCGGCCCTCCTCAAGGATACCCGCAATGATTGGGTCAAGATTTTTAGGTTGTGATGTAGGAATAACCATTTTCTCTATACCCCCCATCTGTGTATAAGGGTCAGCAAGCTCCGAATCCCGTTTGTTCCTTTCTTGGGTCAAGGAGCAATTTCAAACATTTCCATTTTGATATTGGATTTCCCTTTTCAAGATGTCTCAGAGCAAGCAAAGTCTGACCTTATCTACTTATAAGCGCAGAGGGAAAGTAGCAACTTGATTTGGACCATAGGGGGCTTCCTTCCGAACTACGGATAGGCTACCGGGCTTTGCACTTCGGCCCGTGAGAATACCGTGCTCTATCTCTTCTCTCACCCGACAGAGAACTATCGTCTCGCTTTCGCTATTTATTGCAAAAAAAGAAAAGACAAGGGGGGGACATAAAGGCCTTACCCCTGAACATCAAAACAAGCTAGGGAGCTCTAAAAAAGAACATGCCTTGGCTATGAACAGGCTTTTTAGAATCAAAAGGAAGAGACCCTAAGCTATTAAATAAAATGGAGTCTGAATGAGTATGACCATAAGCAGCCAAACAATCTGCAGCTTTGTTGTCCCCCCTAAAGACATGAGATAATTTCGATAAAGAAAAATGTCCTTTCCCAGCAAGCACAACTCACTAGCATGATCCTAAGAAAGCCACACTGTGATTTTGATTTGGCACCATTAAACCAGGAAGCCAAAAGATGGTGAAGAGAGGAGCTTTATAAAAGAAATCCACATTGAGACTGGGAGAGAAATGAGACCCTATTATCCTAGGAATATCACTTTGAGAGAGGTGATCCACTCTTTCTATGCAAGGAGAGGAACAGCAAACACATTTGGAGGCAAAATTCATTCCAAACCTGGGAAAACTGCTATCAACAGCAATGGCATTCTTAATTAGTCTTAGTTTCCACAAAAAAACACCCATTTTCAAGGGCAACCATTTGTTCCAAAGATTTTGATAAAGAGATCTCTAGCCAGTCTCTTCTTTTGAGAGGACAACTCAATCAACTCGGCGGATCCCCTCTTGTCAAAATACTGAAAGCGAGAGTGAAGCATGTGTTTCGTTTACATTCTAACTATTTTACCATAGTTAAGAGAGTCAAGACGATCTTCCTTTTCTTTTGCCCTAAGCCCCAGTCATCCGTGGAGCCTTTTCATATCATAGCTAGGCCTCCTCTTTTTCGATGACTTAGGAGGGAAATTCTCTTCTCGCAATTAGGAGTCAGTGGATGACATCCCATTCTACGAGTTTACTTACGGCTGGAGTAAGCAGAGAGTCAAAAAAGTCCAGGGAAGCTTTTCAAGTAGGATTCGAACCTACGCCCGACTAGTCAGTTACCAGCCGACCGCTCTACCACTGAGCTTGAAATAAAAAAAGGGGTTTTCCGGTGATTAAGGTAAGGTCTTGGGTCGAAAAGTAGGTATAAAGATATGCATATTTGAACAAAAAATGTAACTAAGCCCTTATCAAAAACAACTATTCCAAAGAACCGGTTTCAATAATCTGAATAAAGCCATTATCGTCCACAGATATGAAAGCCCCAATACAAGTAACTGGGTCGCCCCCTGGGACTAAACACATAACCTTTCCAACAAGACCTAGTCCATTCAAGAACTCCTCCCATTTGGGTACATGAAATTCCTTCCATTTTACAATCCCAAGAGGAACGCTAATTTCATAATCATAACGAGCGTGTGGCATTTTTATAAACTGTTCTTCGAAAGCTTGGTAAAATTCATCTAAAAAAAATTGAATAAGACGGGAGCTCTAAAATCAATAGTTGGTATTCCTTCCTTAGACGACCAATCTTTCCCAGTCTTGTCTATAATGGGCGAGTGAAGAAAGGATGATACCTGAAAATCTTTTGATCTTTCACCACAGATTCCAGTTTAGACAAAAGACGCGAACGGGAAAGGATATGCGTCTGCAATCAAAGTGGATACTTGTTCTTGATGGTTAGGTTACCTTGTTGAGCGCCCGATAATCAATGCCCAAGGCTCCCTTTCTGGAATAAAACAAGGGCTCCCCAACCTTTTCCCCAGCAAGATAGGGAAAAAGAGCCTTGGAGGCTGGAATATAAATAGGAAAAAATGACTTCCTTCAATTCTTTCCTGAGTTCAACCAAGCCCCTTAACTAATAGATGCTAGTTGGGGGGGCCATCTGCTAAACCCAGCCCCACTCTAAGTAAGTTAAGGGGCTTTGGCTCCAGGCTCCAACTTGATCTTGTGGTAGACTGGCCCTCCTAGGGGGCACTTGGCAACTCACTCGTGGGGCATGAAATCCCCAAATTCCTAAAGTACTTGCTGCACTTCTTGGGAAAGAAGTCGTC